AATGATGAGCCTGATTAAAGGACTATCGTGATAGGATAAAACACGTAGTGCAAACTACCTTCATTACATCCAACAGAATTAAACTGTCACCAACAAGCATCAAAAGCCACCGTGCACCATACACCAAGATGTATAAAAAGTTAAACCTAAACTTAGAAAAGTAAGCTAAGACAAAGCTAATGGGTTCATACCCCATAAATAGAGTAAATACTCTCTTCTCTAATGCCCAGTAACTCAACCAAAATCCTATTACTAATCACTTTAGTAAGAGGTATGTTAGTATCTGTATCGTCCAGCTCATGAATTGGCGCATGAATAGGACTGGAAGTAAATTTAATATCATTTATTCCACTGATATCTAACATCAAAAATATATACAACACAGAAGCATCATTAAAGTACTTTATCGTTCAAGTACTAGCTTCAGCAACTCTATTATTCATAGTAGTAATAAAAACGGTAACAGAAGACCTGTTCACGCTTACGAACGTAGGAACCCCTTATACGCCAATAATTGTTTGCACCCCCCTACTCTTAAAGAGAGGGGCTGCACCATTCCACTGGTGGTTCCCAGGAGTCATGGAAGGACTAAGATGAGAAAATTGTGGACTACTAATAACAATTCAGAAGGCCGCACCTATGATGCTAATATCATACCTAATCGAGGCCAACACCTTTATATTCAGAATCATTTTAGCATCAACAATCGTAGGAGCAATTGGAGGACTAAATCAAACCTCAATACGAAAAATCCTAACATACTCATCCATCAACCACACTGGTTGAATACTAATAGCACTAATTACGGGGGACAACATATGGATTATATACTTCGCAACTTACTCAACATTAGTGCTAACAGTGCTTTCAGTCATCAAGCTATCCAGAGTATCATTTATCAACCAAATCCTAATAGCAAACAAGGAAAATAAATTAACGAAATTCATAATGTTCACCTCGCTGTTATCCCTGGGTGGGCTTCCACCATTTCTAGGGTTCCTACCAAAATGATTCATCATCCAGGCAATAACCATAAATGAACTAATACCAATAGCAACCATCATAGTGGTTATATCACTAATTACGCTATACTACTACCTAAAAATTTCTTACTCAAGATTCATAATCCTAAGCACAGAGTCAAAGTGAAATACCCAATCACACAAGTCCAAACCAACCAAAAACATTAGAGCTATGGCCCTATCATCCATCTCGTTAATAGGAGCAATAATATGCACAATCATCATCAGAACAAACTAAAACCAGGTGGAAGGCCTTAAGTTAAACTAAACTAATAACCTTCAAAGCTATAAATAAAGGACGCTTGACCCTTTAGGCCTTGGTAAGCCTTACGCCTACCCCTACAGAATTGCATTCTGTCATCACAAAATGAATACAAGGCTAACCATCATAGTGGAAGAGCAACGTCAACGCCCCTAAATAGATTTACAGCCTATCGCCTACTAATTTATCTCAGCCACTCCACTAATTTTTAGCCGATGGTTTTTTTCAACCAACCACAAGGACATTGGAACATTATACTTCGTATTTGGTGCTTGATCAGGTATAGTAGGGACATCCCTCAGAATACTTATCCGAACAGAACTAGGACAACCCGGATCTCTAATTGGAGATGACCAAATCTACAACGTCATTGTCACAGCACACGCATTCGTTATAATCTTTTTCATAGTTATACCAATTCTAATTGGTGGATTCGGAAACTGACTAGTACCTTTAATACTCGGAGCACCAGACATGGCATTCCCACGAATAAACAACATGAGATTTTGGTTGCTCCCACCATCACTAACACTCCTACTTGCAAGTAGAACGGTAGAAAGCGGAGCAGGGACAGGATGAACAGTATATCCTCCCCTTGCAAGAGGAATTGCACATGCCGGGGCGTCCGTAGACCTAGCCATCTTCTCCCTTCACCTAGCAGGTGTATCATCAATCCTAGGAGCAGTAAACTTCATTTCAACAACAATCAACATGAAGCCAAAGAGCATAAAGCCAGAACGGATTCCACTATTTGTGTGATCAGTCGCCATTACAGCACTTCTACTTTTATTGTCACTACCAGTATTAGCAGGAGCAATCACTATACTATTGACTGATCGCAACCTAAATACATCATTCTTCGACCCAGCAGGAGGGGGAGACCCAATCTTATATCAACACCTATTCTGATTCTTTGGACACCCTGAAGTATATATTCTAATTCTACCAGGATTCGGTATAATCTCCCACATCATCTGCCATGAAAGAGGAAAGAAGGAGGCATTCGGAAACCTGGGAATAATCTTTGCTATATTAGCAATTGGATTACTAGGGTTTGTAGTATGAGCACATCACATATTCACAGTAGGAATAGATGTCGATACACGAGCATATTTCACATCAGCAACAATAATCATTGCAGTACCCACAGGAATCAAAATCTTCAGATGACTAGCAACAATATATGGATCACAAATAACATACAGAGCAACCTGCCTATGAGCCATAGGATTTGTATTCCTATTCACAATAGGAGGACTAACAGGAGTAGTCCTTGCAAACTCATCAATTGATATTGTATTACATGATACATACTACGTAGTTGCCCACTTCCACTACGTACTGTCAATAGGAGCAGTATTCGCAATCATAGCAGGATTCATTCAATGATTTCCTTTATTCACTGGACTTACCATAAACCCCAAATGATTAAAGGCACAATTCGCTGTTATATTTACAGGAGTAAACATAACATTCTTTCCCCAACACTTCCTAGGACTAGCTGGTATGCCACGACGATACTCAGATTACCCAGATGCCTATACAACATGAAATATTATCTCATCAATGGGATCAACAATTTCGTTTGTAAGAGTTATAATATTCCTATTTATTATCTGAGAAAGAATTTCATCAAACCGACAAATCCTATTCCCAACACAAACAAGAAACTCAATTGAGTGATTACAAAATTTCCCACCAGCAGAACACAGATACTCAGAGCTGCCAACCATCTCGCTAATTAATAACTAAATAGCCCAATAAATCTAACGTGGCAGATAAGTGCGGTGGATTTAAGCTCCAAATATAAAGCTTCAGGCTTTCATTAGAACTAATGACGACATGATTAAACATGAGACTACAAGATGGAGCATCCCCCATTATAGAACAACTAGTCTTCTTCCATGACCATGTACTAATAATTATATTAATAATTACCACAACTGTATCATACATAATAGTTACCCTAATCCGAAACAAACAAACCAGACGATTTATATTAGAAGGACAAATAATTGAAACCACATGAACAATTGCACCAGCAATTATCTTAGTATTCATTGCTATACCATCCCTACGACTCCTATACCTAATAGACGAAATCCACAATCCAGCACTAACACTAAAGGCGGTAGGACACCAATGATATTGAAGATATGAATATTCAGACTTCACAAAACTAGAATTTGATTCATATATAACACCACAGGAAGAACAACAAGCAAGAACATTCCGACTACTAGACACAGATAACCGGGTTGTACTACCAATAAATTCACCAATCCGACTAATTGTTACAGCAGCAGATGTACTACACTCATGAACAATCCCAAGACTAGGAGTAAAAACAGATGCCACACCAGGACGACTAAACCAAATGAGATTCTCAATTAACCGACCTGGACTACTATACGGACAATGCTCAGAAATCTGTGGAGCAAACCATAGATTTATACCCATCACGATCGAAAGCGTACCAGCAAAACACTTCATTAACTGAGTTTCAAACCTAGTAGAATCATCAGGTGACTGAAAGCAAGTAATGGTCTCTTAAACCAGCTCATGATAATTTAGCAACTATCTCTGATGAAAGGATTAGTTAATTATATAACATCAGAATGTCAAACTGAAGTAATCAACAATGATATCCTTTTATACCTCAAATAATACCAATAGAATGAATAACGTTATACATTACATTCCTAATAACATTCCTAATATTCAACATCATAAATTACTTCACACAATTCCCAAACAGAACAACATCATCAACAAAAAACACCATTAGTGTAAACAAAATAAACTGAAAATGATAAGAAATCTATTCTCAATTTTTGACCCAACCACAGAAATTAGCAGACTACCCCTAAACTGAACAAGAACAATTGTAGGACTACTAATCATCCCAACAAGAATTTGATTAATTCCCTCACGAAATAATATAATAATTAGATTACTAATAAGTAAACTTCATAAAGAAATAAAAACAATCCTAAGAAAGGGAAACCAAAACAAAGGAAATTCATTCATCTTCACCTCACTATTCCTAATAATTTTAATAAACAACTTCCTGGGGCTGTTCCCATATGTATTCACTAGAACAAGCCACCTAACCCTTACATTAACACTAGCACTGCCCCTATGAATAAGATTTATGCTATTCGGATGAATCAAAAATACAAATCACATATTCGAGCACCTAGTCCCACAAGGAACACCAACAATACTAATACCATTCATAGTCATCATTGAAACAATCAGAAACCTCATCCGACCAGGGACACTAGCAGTACGATTAACAGCAAATATAATTGCTGGTCATTTACTTCTCACCCTCCTAGGAAACAATGGACCTAGAATAAACCACACCCTACTTACAGTACTAATCACAGCACAAATTCTCCTTCTAATTCTAGAAGGAGCAGTAGCCATCATCCAATCATATGTATTTGCAATCCTAAGAACACTATACTCTAGAGAAGTAAACTAATGTCAAATCATGAAAATCACCCATTCCACATAGTAAATAAAAGACCATGACCACTCACAGGAGCAATTGGAGCAATGGTAACTCTAATAGGATTAATCAAATGATTCCATCAATACGACGATAGCCTACTGGGAGTTGGAGCCATAATCACCGTATTAACTATAATTCAATGATGACGAGACATCACTCGAGAAGGAACATATCAAGGACTACACACAAAAATAGTAACAAAAGGACTACGATGAGGAATAATCCTATTCATTATCTCAGAAGTATTATTCTTCGCATCATTCTTCTGAGCATTCTTTCACAGAAGACTATCACCAACAATTGAACTAGGATCAACATGACCACCCACAGGAATCCAACCATTCAACCCCTTACAAGTTCCACTACTAAATACCGCAATTCTACTTGCCTCAGGAGTAACCGTAACATGAGCACACCACGGACTACTAGAAAATAACTTCAGACAAGCAACGCAAGGATTATTCTTCACAGTACTGCTAGGACTTTACTTCACTGCACTTCAAGCTTACGAATATATTGAAGCCCCATTCACAATTGCAGACTCCGCCTACGGATCAACATTCTTCATAGCAACAGGATTCCACGGACTACACGTCATCATCGGAACAACCTTCCTAACAACATGCCTACTACGACAAACAGCCCTACATTTCTCATCAAACCACCACTTCGGATTTGAAGCAGCAGCATGATACTGACACTTCGTAGATGTAGTATGACTATTCTTATATATCTCAATCTACTGATGAGGAAGATAAACTACTTACCTAATACAAGTAAAGTATACTTGACTTCCAATCAAGAAATTTGTGAAAACAAGATAAGTAATAATAATAATCATAACAATAACAACAATAACAATTACACTATCAGCAGCAGTAATATACCTAGCAACTCTAATCTCAAAAAAAAACAACGAAGACCGAGAAAAAAGATCCCCCTTCGAATGCGGATTTGACCCAAAAAACTCAGCACGACTACCCTTCTCATCACGATTCTTCCTAATCGCAGTAATCTTCATAATTTTCGACGTAGAAATTGCATTACTACTACCAATACCAATCACAATAATAACATCAAGAATAAAATCATGAGCACTAATTAGATCAGCATTTCTCCTAATCCTAATCATCGGACTATACCACGAATGAAATCAAGGATCATTAGAATGAAGAAATTAAAATCAGGGACTATAGTTAACAATAACATTTGAGTTGCATTCAAAAAGTGCTGCAACAAATACAGCTAGCCTCAAATAAGTGAGAAGCAACAACTTGCAATCAGTTTCGACCTGATCCTAGATAGTCAAATCTATCCTCACTATCCATACAACTTAACTGAAACCAAAAAGAGGTATATTATTGTTAATAATATAAGTGAATCAAAGCAATTCCAGTTAAAGAAGTGACAGAAAAAGTGAATGCTGCTAACTTATCACTATAACGGTTAAAATCCGTTTACACTTCTAATTTATATAGTTTAAGAAAACATTACACTTTCACTGTAAAGATAAAGACCAGCTTTTATAAATAAACACCACTTACTTAAAGGCCAAAAACAGCCTCATCGACATCTTCAGCGTCGCGCTCTAAAAATAAGCTATTCAAGTAAAAGGACAATAAAAACAACAGAATAACAATTCACATAACAAAGAAGCCTAAAAACACCTTCAAACTACTGTACTGAGCCCACTGATTAAACCTACCAAGATTAAAAAGAATTCAATATAAACCCTGACCACCAAAGTACTCCATTCAACCAGAATCAAAGACCCTCATTGACTTATAACCAAACCCCAAAGGCCCAAAAGAAACACCATATGTAGAAAAAAAAGGCATAAATCACATAGAGCCAGAAAATGAAGAAACACCATAATAATATATAGAAAATAGGTAGTCACTAAACCTAAAACCAGAAATCTCATAGCCCAATCAACCTCCTAATAACACCACAAAAAAGGTAAGAAACCTTAAGTAATAAGGCAAACAAATAACAGAAGGAGTAGGACAAATTAATCACATTAAAGAACTACCCCCAAGAACTGACATAACCAATAAACCAACCATACCCATAACCATGTTATAATTAGTCTCAGCCATAGAATAAGAAGAAACAAAATTAAAATCACCACACAAAACAAAATAAAATAAACGAAAAGAATAACAAACTGTCAGACCCGTAGAGACAAATAATAAAAAAAACCCAAAAATATTCACATATCTCATAGAAAACATTTCCAGAATAAAATCCCTAGAATAAAAACCAGCCAAAAAGGGCATACCACACAAGGCAAAATTAGAAACTATTAAACAGGAAGAAGTAAAAGGCATATAAACAGATAAACCCCCCATGAAACGAATATCCTGGGAGTCACCCATAGAATGAATTACACCCCCAGCACACATGAATAATAAAGCCTTAAACAAAGCATGAGTCAATAAATGAAAAAAGGCCAAACCAGAAAGACCAACAGAAATAGTTATAATTATAAGACCCAGTTGTCTCAAAGTTGACAAAGCAATAATCCTCCTTAAATCATACTCAAAATTAGCCCCAAGACCAGCCATAAATATAGTTAAACCAGAAATCAACAATAAAACAACATTTAACAAATAACCAAATGAAGGTCTAAAACGAATTAATAAATAAACCCCAGCAGTAACCAAAGTGGAAGAGTGTACTAAAGCAGACACAGGAGTAGGAGCAGCCATCGCCGCGGGTAACCAAGAAGAAAAAGGAATCTGAGCGCTCCTAGTCATAGCTGCCAAAACAACAAGAAAAGAGATCAACCCTATTTCAATAGACCCTGATAAAAAATCTAAATAATAAATAAATCTCCAACTACCAAAATTAATTATCCAAGCAATACCCATCAATAAAGCCACATCACCAATACGATTAGACAAAACAGTAAGCATTCCAGCACCATAAGACCTCACATTCTGATAATAAATCACCAAAAGATAAGAAACCAAGCCTAAGCCATCCCAACCTAACAAAATGCTAATTATATTAGGACTAACAATCAAAAATATTATAGAAACCACAAACATCAAAACCAACAAAATAAAACGAAAAATATTTAAATCACCAAATATATAATCATCACTATACAAAATAACAAGAGAAGAAATGATAAAAACAAAACCCATAAACAACAAAGACATCCAATCAAACAAAAAAGTCATAACAACAGAACTCCCATTCAATCTCACAACCGCTCAATCAATAAAATAAACTAAATCACACAAAATAAAATAAACACCCAAAAAACAGCAAAATCAACCTAAAAGGAACAAAAAAACAAATCTAGCAAAACAAATAGAAACAGGCATCACAGTCCAAAGCAATAAAACTACATCACCGACACCACAAATCGATATTTTAAATTAAACTATTCAGACTAATAATAACGGCTACACCCTTAAACCCAAAAAACAGCAAAATCAACCCTTAAAATAACCAAGTTTAACGGAAACCAGTGTAAAAACAATAACAAGAACTCACGGGCATAACCCAACGAGCAAGAATATAAACCAGAAAAAATAGAACCATGCTGACTATAAGAATACATATAAAGAGTATAAGCCGCACTAAAAAAAGACAAAAAAATCAAAACAAACATAAGGTATCAAGACCACGACACCAAACTACTCAACAACCCAACCTCACCAAGAAGGTTAAGAGAAGGAGGAGCAGCCATATTACAAGCGCTTAGCAAAAACCATCACATAGTCATACTAGGCATCAAATTCATTAAGCCCTTACTAATTAACAATCTACGACTACCAAACCGCTCATAAGAAATATTAGAAAGACAAAAAAGACCAGAAGAACACAAACCATGAGCAATCATTAAAGCAAAAGATCTACATACCCCCCAATAATTCATAGTTATAATACCACCAATAACCATCCCTATATGAGCCACAGACGAATAAGCAATTAATGACTTCAAATCAGTCTGTCGCATACAAAATAAACTAACCAACAAACCACCAACCAAGCCCAAAACAACCCAAATAATACCAAACCCAAAGCCAAATTTAGATAAAATGGGGAAAACTCGAAGCAAACCATAACCACCAAGCTTCAACAAAACACCAGCCAAAATCATTGAACCAGAAACAGGAGCTTCAACATGGGCCCTAGGAAGCCACAAATGAACCAAAAATATAGGCATCCTGACCAAAAAGGCCAACACCATACAAACATAAAATAAACCACCAACAACACCCCCCTGCAATAAAAACAAACACAATGAACCCAACGAACTATAAATAAACAAAATACCAACCAATAAAGGAAGAGATGCCAACAAAGTATAAAACAATAAATAAACACCAGCCTGAATACGCTCTGGCTGATAGCCCCAACCCAAAATAAGAAACAAAGTAGGAATCAATCTACTCTCAAAGAAAAAATAAAATGAAAGCAAACTAATTCTTCTAAAAGTACAATACAACATAACAACAAGAAAAATCACAACAAAGAGAAAAAATCCAGGAAAATAATTTGAACGAAGAATAGACTCTCTAGCCAAAATCATAAGAACACAAATCCATAAACTCAAAAGAATAAGACCGTAAGAAATCACATCACACCCAAAAAAATAACCCAAGTTACCCCAACAAAAAAAATAAGGAAAAGAAAAAAGATAAATGAAAGAAACCACAAACAACAATGAACAAATTAGCCACCAAGAACAAGAAATACACAACGGGGTCAAAAACAGCAAAAAACAAAGAAACCTTAACATTGAAGAACTCTATAAGAACGAAAATAATCATTACCATGACTACGAATTATAGAAACCAAAATAGACAAACCCAATGAGCCCTCACAAACCGAAAAAATCAAAAAATAAACAACGAAAAACAATCTATAATTAAAACCACACAAATAAAAATAAACCGAAAGGTATAAAACCAAAACAACAAACTCCAGTCTCAACAAAGTAACCAATAAATGCTTACGACCAGAAGAAAAAGTCCAAACACCACAAAAGTAAAGAACAAAAAGATACAACCACATTGACATTAAAATGTTTTAATAATTTAACAAAAATATTGGTCTTGTAAACCAAAAATAAGGAACAACCTTTTAAAACTTCAGAGGAAAGACATTAACGCCATTTCATCAGTCTCCAAAACTAACATTTTAAATAAAATACCCCCTGATATAACAAAACTACTAATATCAACAAGAATAATAACCAGATTAATATTCACACAAATAAAACACCCACTAGCCATAGGAATGATACTACTCCTACAAACCACACTAACTTGCCTAATTAGAGGAACCATATACAAAAGATTTTGATTCTCATACATCCTATTCATAATTATAATCGGAGGAATACTAGTACTATTTATATACATGACAAGACTAGCATCAAACGAAATATTCTCACCATCAAACAAGATAATTCTAGCCGCAATAATAACGTCACCAGCACTAATATACATCATACCAGACCAAACAAACAATAAAGAAATAAACTCATACAACATAACAACAGAAAACGAAATCATCGCATCAACAACAATAATATACAACCAAAACACAGGAACGATAACCGTCCTACTAGTAATATATATACTACTCACACTAATTGTAGTAGTAAACATTATTAACATCTCAAGAGGGCCCCTACGACACGTAAACTAATGAATAAACCTATACGAAATAAACATCCCCTTATTAAAATCGCAAACAACGCCCTGGTAGACCTACCAACACCATCAACCATTAGAGGATGATGAAATTTTGGATCACTACTAGGAATTTGCTTAATTATACAAATCCTAACTGGACTATTCCTAGCAATACACTACTGCCCAGACGCCAACTCCGCATTCTCCAGAGTAAGCCACATCTGCCGAGATGTAAACTATGGATGACTACTACGAACACTACACGCAAATGGAGGATCAACATTCTTCATTTGTTTATACCTACACACTGGACGAAACATATACTACGGATCATACAAATTTATCCATACATGATCAGTAGGGGTGTTAATTCTATTTATAATAATAGCAACAGCATTCCTAGGATATGTCTTGCCATGAGGACAAATATCATTTTGAGGAGCGACCGTAATCACAAACCTATTATCAGCAATCCCCTACGTAGGAAACGAAATAGTACAATGAGTATGAGGAGGATTTGCCGTAGATAACGCAACCCTAACCCGATTCTTCGCACTTCACTTCCTAATACCATTCGCTATCGCCGCAATAGTCCTAATCCACCTACTATTCCTACACCAAACAGGATCTAACAATCCACTAGGACTAAACAAAAACACAGATAAAATCCCATTCCACCCATACTTCACAGTAAAAGACATCGTAGGGTTCGCAGCAATAATCATAATACTATCAATCCTAACCCTAAAGGAACCATATCTTCTAAGAGACCCAGACAACTTCACACCAGCAAATCCACTCGTAACACCAGTACACATCCAACCAGAATGATACTTCCTATTCGCATATGCAATTCTACGATCAATCCCAAACAAGCTTGGGGGAGTAATTGCACTAGCCATATCAATTGCAATTCTATTCATCATACCAACAATCAAATCAAAATTCCGAGGAGTACAATTTTACCCAGTAAACCAAGTAATATTCTGAACAATAACAAACACGGTATTCCTACTAACCTGAATCGGAGCCCGACCAGTAGAAGAACCATACATCTTAACAGGACAAATCCTAACAGTCCTATATTTCCTATACTACATTGCAAACCCCACAATAATAAACATATGAGACAAAACAACAAATTAGTTAAATAAGCAACAAGAAAAGCCTAGTGCCTTGAAATCACTATGAGAGAAGTTCAAACCTTCTATTAACTTAATGCCTAAATTAATACACCTACAACAAAGAGAAAATTAATAACCTAACACCTACAAAAAACAAAAGATAATTTAAAGAAAGAGGCAAAAAACTCTTTCAAGCCAAATACATCAACTTATCATAACGAAACCGCGGTAAAGTACCACGAACCCAAATAAACAAAAAAGAAATCAAGGACAACTTAACGTAAAACAGCAAAGAATAAAGATCACAACCCAAAAAAATAATACAAAATAATAATCTCATAAAAAGAATACTAGCATACTCAGCCAAGAAAATCAATGCAAACCCACCGCCACCATACTCAATATTAAAACCAGAAACCAATTCAGACTCCCCCTCAGCAAAATCAAAAGGGGTACGATTGGTTTCTGCCAAACAAGAAATAAACCAAACAAAAGACAAGGGAAAAGAGAAGAAAATTAATCAAACATAGACCTGAAACAAATAAAAATAAATCAAATTGTAACTACAGACCAAAATTACAAAAGAAAATAAAATAAAAGCCAGTCTAACTTCATAAGAAATAGTTTGAGCTAAAGCACGTAAACCACCTAACAAAGAATAACTAGAATTAGAAGACCAACCAGCAATTATAACAGTATAAACACCAAGTCTAGCACAAGCTAAAAAAAACAATAAACCCAACTCAAAAGACACAAACCCTCTAAAATAAGGAATTAACAACCAAATTAACAAAGAAAGGAATAACGCAAAAACAGGAGAAAAATAATAAACCAAATAATTAGAAACTAAAGGAAAATACTGCTCCCTAGAAAATAACTTAATAGCATCTCTAAAAGGCTGAAGAATACCAACAAAGCCAACCCTATTAGGACCCCTGCGGATATGAACATATCCCAAAACCCTTCGTTCCAAAAGAGTGAGAAATGCTACCCCAACCAAAACAAAAACAATCAACAACAAAAATACAACAACGAAAAACAAAAACCCCAACATAACAAAATACTACCTGTAAAATAAAATTTACATTAATAGATTCTAAATCCAGTGCACTTATCTGCCAAAATAGTATAACAGTTAATAAAATTCAACAACAACAAAATTATTCCAAATACCTGGTCCTCTCGTACTAAGGTAAAAAAAATACTTATAGATAGAAACCAACCTGGCTCACGCCGGTTTGAACTCAGATCATGTAAGATTCCAAGGGTCGAACAGACCCAATACAACTTTCAGCTCCTACACCAAAAATTCACCTTAATCCAACATCGAGGTCGCAAACCCCCCTGCCGATAAGAACTCTCAAGGGAGATAACGCTGTTATCCCTAAGGTAATTTAATCTTATAATCAAAATAAATGGATCAAATAAATATAAATCAATATAACCAAAATAAAGAGGAGTTAACCTATCCCTCTCATCACCCCAACAAAACAATAAGCCCAATTACCAAAATTTAAAACAAACTAAATAAACAAATTAAACAAAATGTTAAACTCTATAGGGTCTTCTCGTCCCATAAAAACATCTAAGAATTTTAACTCAAAAACCAAATTCAATAAAACATTCAAACTTAAGACAGCTCGTGCCTCGTCAAGCCATTCATTCCAGATCACAATTAAAGAACTAATGATTATGCTACCTTTGCACGGTCAAAATACCGCGGCCCTTCAACACTCAAGTCAGCGGGCAGGCCATACTTCAAAAACTAACAAGAAAAGATGTTTTTGTTAAACAGGCGGACACAAATTTTGCCTAATTCCTCAAAAGAAATTAAACACAAGCAATAAAACAAAACAACCAAACAAAATTTACTAATTCCACAATAATTACAATCCAATAAATAATAAAGGAAACACTTCAATAAACAAAATAAATAAAACAAAATAAAGAAAAAGAAAAATAAAACTTTAACATAATCAAATTGAAAATCACTATAAAATCCACAAAACTAAATTCAAATAAAAATTATAAAAATAAAACAAGGAGCTAATCCCCCTTAATCTTTACATCGAGTAAAAACAAATAAACAACAATAAAAACTTAAACAAGACGTATGAATTAAATTCATTTCTTGAAAAACCAGAAACCACTAAAGACGAATAACATTTCACTACCAACAACCTATCCTTAATACTAATGAAACAGCAACTAAAATAGGTCATTAACTCCTTTAAAATCGGGAAATAAAAATAAATAATAAAATTCAATGAACCCTGATACACAAGGTACGACAAAATAAGTCAGCTTCCAACAAAACAAATAAATAAACCCCTTACAGTACAAGTAAACTATCGTAAAAAAATTAAATCAAAAGAATACAACAACAAAATAATATTTTACCGAAATAAATCCCTAACCCAAACTAAAACAAACAACAAAACAATCAATAATCAGACCATGCCGAATTGCACGACAAAAAATTCAGCGTAAATGAAACCTCAACTAACAGAAATGGCCTGTAAATCACTCCAGCCGCACCTTCCGGTACAACCACTTTGTTACGACTTATCTCATTAAAAACAAACGAGAGCGACGGGCGATGTGTACATATCTTAGAACCAATTATCATGAAAACAATCTACAAAACATTACAATCAAATCCAATTTCATATCAATAATCTCAACCAACAATCCAAACTAAACAAAGACCAATGTAATCCATCAATAACACTTAGAAACAAGCTGCACCTTGACCTGAAATAAATCAAAATAAAGAAACCAGAAAATTAATAACCCTAAAAGCATAATCAAATAAACGGCGGTATACAAACCATAGCAACTAAGTAAGGTCCAACGCGGACTATCGATAACGAGACAGATTCCTCTGAACGGAATAAGATACCGCCAAATTCTTTAAGTTTCAAGAACATAACTAATACTACTCAAGCACAAAAATTAACATCCTAAAATAATAGGGTATCTAATCCTAGTTTAAAAAAAGAATTTCATAGCCTCCAAATAAAAAATAAGGAAACCAACAAAAATAAAAATTTCACCCAACCAACCAACCAATATAAAACCTAACACTAATCCAAATCATAAAACTACCTAAGCCAAACGTGTTCAACTGCATCCAAGGTATAACCGCGGCTGCTGGCACAAAATTTAACCGAAACTAAAATGTATTACTAACTACAAGAATACTTGATGAATAATAAAAACTAATGAGAATTATTAAAACCAAACCATACCAGTCCATCTAGAACCAAATGACAAACCACGCACAAACTTACATATAGAGCAAACCAATAATGAACAAACGAGCAAGAATAAAACTCCTC